GGGAACAGATATATATAGTATATGAAGAAAAATAATAGGTGCACAACAAAAAAAAATACAATAAATTTGGAAAAGAAAATAAGAAAATAAAGTAAAGAACAATGGTCAATGAGATAAAAATAATGAATAAAAAAATTTAGGTTCAAATTGAATATTCATAGATAATAGATAATCTAGACGGTCATTTATAAAAGATAGGGAAATGAAATACACTGACTCATGATTCTTATTCATCCACTTGTGAAAAAAGGATTGGTTGGTTCGTTGAATTGAAAATTTACTTATTGAATGAGTAAAGGATTAAAATGGATTCCATTGGGTGGTACCAACTCAATCGAATGCTAACTTCCATTTACTTCATTATGGATTATGGAATTAACCGATCAACTTGCTATCGGATACTTATTTTTGATTCAGTATTAAAAAAAAAAAAAAAAAATTCGACATATTATTATTATGATTTACGATTATGAGAAGCAATACCACGACTTCTGATCCTGCGGTTTCCACACTTGAAGAACAAAACCTAGGGCGTATCGCTCAAATTATTGGCCCAGTACTGGATGTCATTTTTCCACCGGGCAAGATGCCTAATATTTATAATGCTTTGGTAATTAAGGCTCGAGATACGGCTGGTCAGCAAATTAATGTAACTTGTGAGGTACAACAATTATTAGGAAATAATCGAGTAAGAGCTGTAGCTATGAGCGCTACAGATGGTCTGATGAGAGGAATGAAGGTGATTAACACGGGAGCTCCTCTAAGTGTTCCAGTCGGCGGAGCTACTCTCGGACGAATTTTCAACGTTCTTGGGGAACCTGTTGATAATTTCGGTCCTGTTGATACTCGCACAACATCTCCTATTCATAGATCTGCACCCGCCTTCATACAGTTAGATACGAAATTATCAATCTTTGAAACAGGGATTAAAGTGGTGGACCTTTTAGCCCCCTATCGCCGTGGAGGAAAAATCGGACTATTTGGGGGAGCTGGGGTGGGTAAAACAGTACTCATCATGGAATTGATCAACAACATTGCTAAAGCTCATGGAGGCGTATCCGTATTTGGCGGAGTAGGGGAGCGTACTCGTGAAGGAAATGATCTCTACATGGAAATGAAAGAATCCGGGGTGATTAATGAAAAAAATCTTGGAAAATCCAAAGTAGCTCTAGTCTATGGTCAAATGAATGAACCGCCAGGAGCTCGTATGAGAGTTGGCTTGACTGCCCTAACCATGGCGGAATATTTCCGGGATGTTAATGAGCAAGACGTACTTCTATTCATCGATAATATCTTTCGTTTCGTTCAAGCAGGGTCCGAAGTATCTGCCTTATTAGGTAGAATGCCTTCCGCAGTGGGTTATCAACCTACCCTTAGTACGGAAATGGGTTCTTTGCAAGAAAGAATTACTTCTACCAAAGAAGGATCTATAACATCGATCCAAGCAGTTTATGTACCTGCGGATGATTTGACCGACCCTGCTCCTGCCACGACATTTGCACATTTAGATGCTACTACCGTATTATCAAGAGGATTAGCTGCCAAAGGTATTTATCCAGCAGTAGATCCCTTAGATTCAACGTCAACCATGTTACAACCTCGGATCGTTGGCGAGGAACATTATGAAACTGCTCAAAGAGTTAAGCAAACTTCACAACGTTACAAGGAACTTCAGGACATTATAGCTATCCTTGGGTTGGACGAATTATCCGAAGAAGATCGTTTAACTGTAGCAAGAGCACGAAAGATTGAGCGTTTCTTATCACAACCCTTCTTTGTGGCAGAAGTCTTTACTGGTTCTCCGGGGAAATATGTTGGTCTCGCAGAAACAATTCGGGGATTTCAACTCATCCTTTCCGGAAAATTAGATGGTCTTCCCGAACAGGCCTTTTATTTGGTGGGTAACATCGATGAAGCTACCGCGAAAGCTATTAACTTAGAAAACTTAGAAGAGGAGAGCAAATTGAAGAAATGACCTTAAATCTTTGTGTACTGACTCCTAATCGAATTATTTGGGATTCCGAAGTGAAAGAAATTATTTTATCTACGAATAGTGGACAAATTGGAGTATTACCAAACCATGCCCCCATTGCCACGGCTGTAGATATAGGTCTTTTGAGAATACGGCTAAACGACCAATGGTTAACAGTGGCTCTTATGGGTGGTTTCGCTAGAATAAGTAATAATGAGATAACTATTTTAGGAAATGATGCAGAATTTAGTACTGACATTGATGCACAAGAAGCTCAACAAACTCTTGAAATAGCTGAAGATAACTTGAGTAGAGCTGAGGGTAAGAGACAAGCAATTGAGTCAAATCTAGCTCTCAGACGAGCTAGGACACGAGTAGAGGCTGTCAATGTGATTTCCCAGTAGTAGTCAATGCATTCAATAAAAATAAAAAGAATCAAAAAAAAAAATAATTAAAATTAAAGGAGTTTCTTATTATACACTACATTTTCATTCCAAAAATTGAACCAAATTGAACACAATGAAGTCTAATCTGATTAATCTTATGATAGAACGAAAAAAAGAGGATGGGTAGAAAAACTTATTAGATACCTGATTCCATGGTATCTAATAAGTTCTACCTACTATTGGATTTGAACCAATGACTCCCGCCGTATGAAAGCAATACTCTAACCACTGGGTTAAGTAGGTTATTTATCACCACAAAAAGGTCTTCATCACTTCGATGGATTCTAGTTAAAATATGCTTTATAAGCAATATCAATCTTTTACCAGTAAATGGATCGGAGAGTTATCATATGCATATGGGATACCCTTCTTGACAAGAAATTGCCTCTATGTTAAAATAGTTATGATTTATGATAAGGGTTATAGCTCAGTTAGGTAGAGCACCTCGTTTACACGTGCGCCAATGCTTTTCAAGGAAGCCCATTATGCAATGACCATAATTGATCTTTTTGAGAAGTCGATGTCTTATTCCGTAGATTCGAGAGAACAAGAGAAAAATAGCCTGACAAATATTTGGTTCGATCCGATTCAGGTGCGAATTCCACTGCCAAATCAATCAAATAGAACATGCCATTGTAAGGTAAATGTCCAGTCCATTCAATGCCAGGCATAATGAGTATAAGGGTCTCAAAAGAACCTCTTGTCGTCCTATGAGCTTTGAGGTGTATGAAGTCTCATATTTTACTCTTGCAGTGGAGCGATAGAGGCTCCATTTCACTTAGGTTGATCTAGGCCGAAGGCAGACCTAAATCAAGGTCATTTTTCTTTGAAACACTTTGGTATTGCTCCTAGATCAGGATACAAATAATGAATCAGAGCACATGGAACCGTCTCATTATCTTTTTATCTTCCTGTAAAGAAAAAAATGGTGGACTAACTGATCTTTACATCAGTTGATGAAAGAGCCCAATGCAACAAAATGCATGTTGGGTCTTTGAAACAGTTCGAATCATTTCGATAATAATCAGTTTTCTCTGTTTTACCGAGAAGGTCTACGGTTCGAGTCCGTATAGCCCTAATACATTATACATTCCATTTTTGTTTTGTATAGAGATTTTAGTAGTTTTATTTTATTTATTTATTTTATATTTTATTTAATAGTAGGAACAATAAAATAAACACAATAATTCATTTCAACGGACCCAATTGGTATTTGTCAAATCTCGGATCAAATAACCATATTTCTTTATCCATTTTCATGAATGAATTACTTTTTCCTCTTTTATTGCCCATGATCAAAGAGTTATTTATACACTTTTTTGGGGTTTGGTATACCCAAACCCAGTCAATTTATGAAATTAAAATCATGAAAGAATACTGTCTAAAGACTTCAACCTGACCCAAGCAAATCCAATCCTAAGTCGCATGGATCTAGGACCTATTCTTTTCTTGATCTTGAGTATTTGTGGATAATCCGTTTTTGGCTGAACAACAAACCTAATAGATTCTTAGATTCTTTCAATTTTAAATTTGTTTCAAAGATAATGTAGGGCTAATTAATTAGCCCTACAGCCATCAAGGCTCCTCCTTCTATATTCTAAGAGTTGAGCGGGTTTGGGAATTTGTTCTGTCGAATTGCTCGATAATGTGTGATTCTTTCTATTAGACTATTAGGAGAAGATTATTAGAGGGATCCTATATTATGCCGAACGTTCATGATTCCATAAAATTAAAAATTAAATATAACTATACTATTATAGTTATACTAATAAAAATATAGTAATAATATTATCATATTCTATTGATATTGAATTCTTAATGATTTTTAAATTTTATTGAATTTATTTATAATTTTTTCTTTACTATAAAGAAGATTCTTTTATAGATGCTATAACGAAACTTCGTAAGAAGATATCTCAAAAAATCTTTGAAGTTGAAGATAGAACTGTGTATCAACAGGAGAATCGATGTTTTACTACTAATCACAAGGTTTACCTTCGACACAGTACTAATACTGGAAATTATAATCAAGGATTACTCTATCAATTACCATCTACTTCAGGGATACCTTTTAGATTTGAATTTGAAAAAGATTTAAAGTCCAAAGGGTCAGTATCTTCTTACGAATTTAGTTAATCAGGCAGGATTCCTTTGTGCAGAATAAGAAAGAGCGGGTCAGTCTTTTTATATATGGTATATGGTTACAATTATTTACGCTCCCAGTGTGCCTATGATGTAGCACCAGACGGATTTTTAGCTAGTGTGTATCACCTTACGAAAATACGTTATGGTATAGATAAACCAGAGGAGGTATGCATAAAAGTATTTGCCCCCAGGAGTAATCCTCGAACCCCGTCCGTTTTCTGGATTTGGAGAAGTACGGATTTTCAGGAATGGGAATCTTATGATATGTTGGGAATTTCTTATGAGAATCATCCTCGCCTTAAACGTATCTTGATGCCTGAAAATTGGATAGGCTGGTCCTTACGTAAAGACTATATTACTCCACTCCCAATTTCTATGAAATACAAGATGCTCTTTGAATGATAAGTACTTATACGACACGACTCCAGATTTCATTTCAATCAAAGAACATTTTTACATTCCCTTCTAGATGAAACAGAGTAACTGGACTTTAATTCATATGAGGGTGGCTAAAAAAAGAGGTTCTCATTGATATTCCCCAATTGGAAAGATATCATATACATTTTGTATGAGCAGAAAGACTAGGATGACTTAAAAGAGTTCTGTACCATGACCTTTGTATCGCGCACATCACTTAGGGGGGGCGCCGGAAATTGAGCAAGAGTGAGAAAAAAAAAAATATGAAAAAAAAAAAAAAAAGACGGAAGAGACGAAATGCAGAAATGAAAAATGAAAGGAATTGGGGTTGATTTGTACTGTGTCTGAAAAACATCCTTTCTATTCTTATCCTTTCACTCTGAATCTTTTTATCTAATTTTTTTATGAAATTTGAGATATATACGAAAATTTCACATCCTATTTAAAATTTAAATAAGATCAAAGTATGAACAGAGAGGAAAAAAATAAAAATGAAAAGGAAAGTAAAGAATATGTATCCCGATCCGTATCAATGAATTTAATTTGTATGAGGTATTAATATTTATCCGATACATTATTCACGTGTCAGGAACCAGATTTGAACTGGTGACACGAGGATTTTCAGTCCTCTGCTCTACCAACTGAGCTATCCCGACCATTTCCTGTGCATCATCCTAGCGGAGTACTTGTATCTATGTCAATGAAAAGAACTAAAAAAGTCTTAACAAATTGTACCTAGCTCCTCAATTTCTTAGATCTTCAAAACAAAAAGAAGACTTTCTTTGTATTGTAAATGTAAGGATAATGATATGGACTGTGAATGACTCAATAACGGGGATTCCTTGAATCTATACATATATGTTCATTTGTACAGGTATCGTATCTATACAAATGAAATTGGATTGGAAGAAGAAACGAGGATTTCTATTCGGATCCGTTTGTGAAAGAACAGAGTGAATGAAATGAGAAAGATATTGAATTTTGGTTGAACTGAACCATTGATGAAAAAAAAAAGAAGATAAAGAAATAAGAGGAGGTAAAATGGGCTTTTCTTGGGGATAGAGGGACTTGAACCCTCACGATTTTCAAAGTCGACGGATTTTCCTCTTACTATAAATTTCATTGTTGTCGGTATTGACATGTAAAATGGGACTCTCTCTTTATTCTCGTCCGATTAATTTTCAAAAGATCTATGAAACTCTGGAATGAATCATTTGATCAATGAATATTCGAATTCTATTTCAATTTAAACTTCAATTGGAAAATGGGAATGGATTCAGAATAACTCTTCCTTTTTTTCATAGATTTTTTGATCTTTAGAATGATTATTTGATCTCTATCATTCTAATTAATATAGAAAGAATCTAAATATCGAAATAGAGGGTTGTGATTAATCTTTCCTATGTCAGTATGTATTAGGTATATAAGCTTATCCTTTACTGTCATTTCTATCATTTGATAGAAGGATTTTTGCTACTAACGTAACGTAGTCAATTTCATTCGTTAGAACAGCTTCCATTGAGTCTCTGCACCTATCCCTTTTTATTCTAATTTTCCATTTTTTATAAAGATTTGGCTCAGGATTGCCCATTTTTAGTTCCAGGGTTTCTCTGAATTTGGAAGTTACCACTTAGGAAGGTTTCCATACCAAGGCTCAATCCAATCAAATCAAGTCCGTAGCGTCTACCAATTTCGCCATATCCCCCTTTGCTTTGATATTTGATATGATACAAGGATCTAATTGTAATTCCATACACCTCTTTCATTTATCTTGGAACTGTTGAATTCATTAGGTAAGGATTCTTGTATCGAAAAAGTGTATGCTGCTATTTTCTTTTTTTGGCCGTCTTCCATTCTAGCATTTCATCTCTATTGGATGAACCCTATTTGTTTCAATTGTTTCAATCCGAAATTATTCTATCATTGATGTATCCGCAATTCAATATAGATAGATATATCCCACATATATCTATGCCTTGACTCCCCCTTCTTTTTTATAGCGGAATTAAAAATAGTAGAACGCTCGATATTTATTTATTTTTTTTTTTTTTTTTTTTTTTTTTTTTTTTTTTTATTTTCTATTATTTAATATTTAGAATTATTTTACAAATTTATAATTAGAAATTATAATATGATAATTTGATTAATAGGATAATATGAATATGGAATTTAATTTCTATTTATATATAATTTATATTTATATATCTAGATATAATATCTAGATATAACGAATCTAAAGATTTTTATTTTATATTTTCTAATATAGAATCTAAAATCTATAACTAATAACTATAAATAGAATAAATAAGAATAGAAATAGAGAAGAAATTAAAATAATCAATAAATGAAAAAAAAAAAAAAAAGAAGAATCACCAGGTAATAGCTAAGATCCGAGAGTTTCCTATACACTATTGATCTTATATCCGCCCGCTTAGCTCAGAGGTTAGAGCATCGCATTTGTAATGCGATGGTCATCGGTTCGATTCCGATAGCCGGCTCTTTTTCTTTGCATGATTGAAAATATCTACTCTCGCTTTCTCTAAATGTCGAGTTATTATGTCATGGTAACTTGCAGCTATAGCTATGAATAAAAAAAGTTAACTAGATCTTTACAGAAGAAATTTGAAAAGGTAGCCTTCGCTTGAACTTCACTATATTATATATACAAAAAATAAAAATATTGATGAAATTTATTTCATTCTGCTTTGTAATACTTCAGTAGATTGTGTTTTGCTTTGCTGATCCTTTAGTTAAGTCTGAATTTATTTTATATATTTTATAATATTTTTTTAGATTTTATTTTAATTTGAGATTTCTATAATATTAGAATTATAATTTTTTTTTTTTTTCAAATGAAAGTGAATCAAAAAGGGAGCCTTTATTTATATGTCTCGTTACCGAGGACCTCGTTTCAAAAAAATACGCCGTCTGGGGTCTTTACCGGGACTAACTAGTAAAAGCCCCAGATCCGGAAGTTATCTTCAAACCCAATTGCGCTCGGGAAAAAGATCACAATATCGTATTCGTTTAGAAGAGAAACAGAAATTGCGTTTTCATTATGGTCTGGCAGAGCGACAATTACTTAAATATGTGCATATTGCTGGAAAAGCCAAAGGGTCAACAGGTCAGGTTTTACTACAACTACTCGAGATGCGTTTGGATAACATCCTTTTTCGATTAGGTATGGCTTCGACCATTCCTGGAGCCAGACAATTAGTTAACCATAGACATATTTTAGTTAATGGTCGTATAGTAGATATACCAAGTTATCGTTGCAAACCCCGAGATATTATTACTACGAAGGATAAAGAAAGATCGAAAGCTCTGATTCAAAATTATCTTGTTTCATCCCCCCGCGGGGAATTGCCAAACCATTTGACTATTGATTCCTTACAATATAAAGGATTTGTAAATCAAATCATAGATAATAAATCGATCGGTTTGAAAATAAATGAGTTGTTGGTCGTAGAATATTATTCCCGTCAAACTTGATTCTAACGAAAATAAAAAAAGCAAGGTTCATACAATTTTTACCCCCTTCTCTGAAGTAAATAGAGTACCTTGTCTCATTCACATATCAAAAATGGATCGACAATAAATAGGATTCTTTTTCTTCTTTTCAATATCAATACAATATTTCTATTTGTATTTTACGTATCACAGGCTCTAATTAGGGATAGAGAATCTCTATCAAATAAGGACTGTTAAAATAATGATATCAATTATTATTTGATTTGATACGTAACGTTGATAAATGAAAAGAAAAGGAGAGAGAGGGATTCGAACCCTCGGTAAACAAAAGTTCACATAGCAGTTCCAATGCTACGCCTTGAACCACTCAGCCATCCCTCCTACGGAATCTTATTCTTGACCAAAAACCGAATTAAGTAGCGAGCCATTCATCTTAATTGTAGTACAGGTATGACCGCCTGGTGGTTCCATAGGAAGAAAAGTTTTTTTCCAATTTCATATTTATCAACAGCAACTTCTTTCATTAGCTACCCCATGATCTATTCAAAATTCATGAATTGTCCGATTCATTTTTTGATTTCAACTGTATGGCGTGGCACATATACGTTATGCAAACAAAATAAAATTAAAATAATTAAAATAAAGGATGGTTACCTTATTTTTTTATCATGGAATGATTATTCAATTCTTTTTCCTTTTGATAACCAAATCAAAACTTATCGAGTTATCAAAATCAATACATAGGAAACTTGGTTATTAAACTTAGATGAAATAGTAATAGTATACTACTAAATTGGAATGAAATATAATCTGATTCAACTATTTCATTTCATCTTTGTCAAAAGGGAGGACAATTTGTGCTCCACGTTTTTCCAATTAGTCTGTTTTTATGTTATTTTGTACTGTACAATTCCTTTTTTTGTGGGATCGTTTTCCCCGAAGGGGAATGAAAATAATTATAGAATGAATTGATAATTATGCCTAGATCTCGAATAAATGGAAATTTTATTGATAAGACCTCCTCAATTGTAGCCAATATCTTATTACGAATAATTCCGACAACTTCAGGAGAAAAAAAGGCATTTACCTATTACGGAGATGGTGCGATTTGATTCTTTTCTTGTTTTTTTACCCCTCAGTTTTACGAGAAAAAGAACGTAGTTAGGAATATCAAAAAACAAATTAGTGAAAGAAACCTACGCTTGGTGAAGGTGAAGTTTAGAGATAGAGCAATTCCTTCTGTCGTGTATCCTCGATTGATGCAGCCTTAGATGCTTCAATTATCGATTTGAGTATTGAGCGAAAGGTTACATCTATAGGTTCTTTATTGGAGGTCAATCCTACTTAATTAGTATCCATAGGTGGCATTGTGGAAAAAGCACTACACCTAGGAATCAACAACACGAAAACTTTGTTATAAATAACCCTTTTCCTTATCGGTATCGGGACTAACAAGAATGGTTGGGAAAACTAAGATCCATCTCATTCGTGCTTTGGGTACCCGTATAACCATCAAAGACCGTTGAAGTGACTAATTCCTGGAAATCGTAAGCGTTGAGTACAAAGAAATTGTTGGAGTTACCATTTCTATCTATCACTAATACGATTGGTGGTAAGAAAAAACCTCTTGTGGGAAGGCTGGTTAGAAATTTCTTGTAAAAATACCAGCTCCTGTCAGTTCATAATGAGAATAGTTAAATTTTGATTACATGAATTATTACCTTTAGTACTATGCACAGAAGGGAGGAGCCGTATGAGATGAAAATCTCACGTACGGTTCTGTAACGGAGATTCTTTTACAAGAATGAACGACCGTAACGGATGTCGGCTCAATCCGAAGGAAATTATGCAGAAGCTTTACAGAATTATTATGAAGCTACGCGACCAGAAATTGATCCCTATGATAGAAGTTATATACTCTATAACATAGGTCTTATACACACAAGCAACGGAGAGCATACAAAAGCTTTGGAATATTATTTCCGGGCACTAGAACGAAATCCATTTTTACCACAAGCTTTTAATAATATGGCCGTGATCTGTCATTACGTGCGACTATCTTCACTATAGAAAGAAGGAAAAAGAGATCAAATCGTCTAGTAAATACTAGAAAAAAAAGGCTTTCTACATATGCATCGTCCAAAGTAACGATTTTTATCAGCTGTAGCAAGGAAAGATACTTCGCGAGAACCAAAAAAATCGGAAGAAATAGGTATGGCCTATATACTATACTCTATGGATAAAGAGTCGAATTGATAGAGAAAGCACCGTAAAGATCAATTAGTAAGCTATTATTTGGTCAATACATTTCAGAACTGCTTACTTATGTCATGATATGGAATAAAAAAAGTTAGAAATCAACTTATGTAATAGAGTCGATCTACTAAAGTATTGAGCAGCGGTGTAGCATCAGATCCCAAAGATTGTAAGTTCTTTTTTATTAATGGGATAAAGTCTTTTTCAAAGATTCTATAAAAAAGATATAAGAATATCATATCCCATATATGAAATATGAAACCGAGATAGTTACCTTTCAGAAAATTCTAACGATATCGGGGGATATCTATGCTTCATTCTTCTGAAGGTGGGAGAAAAGAGAAAACTAATCATTCATCCAAATTAGAATTGGAAACTTATGTATTATGTAATAAACATCTTCTGGTTTATTCAAGATAAAATAGAATAGATTGATGAGCCGTATGAGGTAGGAAACTCTCAAGTACGGTTCTAAGGGAGGGAATTGACTCACCTATTCCGACCGTGGAGAACAGGCCATTCTACAAGGTGATTCTGAAATTGCAGAGGCTTGGTTCGATCAAGCTGCTGAGTATTGGAAACAAGCTATAGCGCTTACTCCAGGGAATTATATTGAAGCGCATAATTGGTTAAAAATAACGAGGCGTTTTGATTTTTAATAAGACCCTTTTTTTGTATCCAGCAATCAAATTAAATAAATCCTTCCTATGAGAAGGTCCAATCAAGAATTTTCTTATATCCCTTCTTTCTAAAATCATTCGATTTTTTACATTTTGTATGGTATCTCATAAAGATAAATGCTACAGATACCATATAGCATAGAACTAATAAAACTATTTCGATGAATCCTATGAAGTCGAAAATTCAAATAATTCTTAATAATGAAAATAAAATAAATAGAAATAATAAATAAACCAAAGTAAATTCATATTTTGATTTCTATTTAGATTCTGAATCTCAAAGTGCCCATATAGATTTACTTTAATCGAAAATAAAAAGAGAATCTAAATAGAAATCAAAAAAGCTAGGTTGCAAAAAAATAATTTTTTTGTCATCCTGGGAAAGGATTTGGCAAAATAATGGGTCCCTTTGGCACCCTTTTTTTATGTCATATTTTTATGTCATAATAGATCCGAACACTTGCCCCGGATCAACTTCAATATCATATCTAGTAAATAACTAAAGAAAATGGATGGAAGTAAGATAGGAAAGAAGGGGACTAATGATAAAAAGAAGATCTATCTTTCAAAGGTTCACTAAAAACTTGACTGTTGGCGGGTCTCTTTTTATGTGTTGTCCGGAAAGAGGAGGACTTAATGATTATTCGTTCGCCAGAACCCGAAGTTAAAATTGTTGTAGACAGGGATCCTGTAAAAACGTCTTTCGAGGAATGGGCCAGACCCGGCCATTTCTCAAGAACAATAGCTAAGGGTCCTGATACTACCACTTGGATCTGGAACCTACATGCTGATGCTCACGATTTCGATAGTCATACTGGTGATTTGGAGGAAATTTCTAGAAAAGTATTTAGTGCTCATTTCGGCCAACTCTCCATTATCTTTCTTTGGCTGAGTGGCATGTACTTCCATGGTGCCCGTTTTTCCAATTATGAAGCATGGCTAAGTGATCCTACTCATATTGCACCCAGTGCCCAAGTAGTTTGGCCAATAGTAGGTCAAGAAATATTGAATGGGGATGTGGGCGGCGGTTTCCGAGGAATACAAATAACCTCCGGTTTTTTTCAGATTTGGAGAGCATCTGGAATCACTAGTGAATTACAACTGTATTGCACC